TGAATGATAAATCACTACAAGCGACGGAGATACCCGATTTAAATAACGGAAAATCCAGTATTTAAAAATTGTATCTAAAATGACTGGAAAAGTGGAAACAAGACCAGATATAATTTGATCATTCTGAGTAAATCCCAAATCTTTATAGACAGAACCAATCATTAGTTCCCAACCATGAGTCGAATGGAATCCTATACATAAATCTGTTAATAAAAGAATAGAAAAAGCTTTTATTGTGTCACTTAAGTTATATATAAATTCTTGAACCCAAGAGTTAAGAATAATGAGTTGTTGATTACCCAGAATAGAATAACCACTTAGAATAAGGAAATAGATTAGATTCGTCGAGAAGTGCAAAATCATATGGATACAATCTTGGTTGTGCGTCTTGATCAATTGGATGGTTTGTTTGTAGATTCCGATACGAAGGTTTTCTAAACGTGTTTCCGGGTATTCCTTTAGCATTTCATCCAAAAGGAAGAGTTCCTCGAACTCTATGAATTTGTTTAAAATACTTTTTTCTTTAATGAGATTCAAGAAAATTTCGGATTCTTTAGTATTCCACAAATTCGTAACCCAAGATTCCAGACTTTTATTAAATGTTAAAGAGATGCACCAGGGCAAAAGGACTATAGATGTAAGACATAGAAGGGGGATTAATGCTTTCTTTTTTGCCATTTGTCGTCTTTAATGAACTCAGCTCCATCTCATTTGTCAACTATATATGATAATAATAATAATATTTCTATCAAGCATAAGTTCTATTACCAGTAATAGAACCCATATATATATTATCCATTTCTAATTTTTTCATAGAAATGGATAATATATTCTCGCTTTTTTTTATACAATTATTTCCAATGGTACATCCAAGAATGCGGACAAGTCCCAAGCTGTTTGTAAAATGTTCCGTGGAGTCCTATCATAATAATCATCAACAAGGGTCAAGGGAATGTCCCCCTGTTCTCTGGTGTGCATATAAAGGATACCACTAAGAGGTTCTGGGTTATCGAAAAATTGGAGGGCCAGAATATCTTCCACACGGACTTTGGAAAGAATACGACGACTTTCTCCGGGAAATCCGTAACGAAAAAACCGCACCATTCCTCTTTTTTTATCGTAAAGATTATAACCACTACCCACATCCCACAAAATTAGAAGCCACCAATGAAAACTTACAAAAAGACCTGAGATTCCATAGAAAGTCAGCGTGACCCCTTGTGGCAAAAAAGGAACTAGAAATTCGGACGAATTGAAAGAGAAAAAATTCCGACCATAATAACTGGAAGCTGAAATAACTAAAACCCCTAATGAACCTAAAAGAGTGAAAGAAGCCCAGAAGAAATTTATTGGTTTTCGGGCCCCTGGTACAGTGTAGAGCCATGCGTCTTCTGCGAAGCGACGCATAAGGTGTCCAGACCCCCAAGAAATTTGTTGTTGAACATAAACCAATAAACCAGCCGTTACAATTAAGACTAGGACCACTAAAGGAACAAAAACGTCTATCATAAAATGGGTACCTCAATTTTATATTTGTACCTGTTCTTTTTTATTGATTGTTAGATTGGACTTTATCTAAAAAACAAATATATGAGATTTGTCCCTACTGCCGATATCTAAAAAATCTTATTTTTTTGAACATAAAGAAATAACGAAGCCATTGCAATTGCCGGAAATACTAGGCCCACTAAAGGCACAAAAACGGAAGGTAAGTTTATCATAAAATGGGTACCTCAATTTTATATTTGTACCTGTTCTTTATTTGTTAATTGTTAAATTAATATTTTTATTATATTGTAAGAAAGATAGTCTATAATCACTAGAATAAATTCATATAGACTTATAGTACTAAGTATAGCTGAATCAAGATCTATTAATAGATAGATAAGAATTACATATTAATATTAAATATAATTATATTATATATATATATTATTACTCTATATATTGAGTATACATAATAAGTCATCTTATATATATTAATAGAATATAATAAACGAAAATATTTATAATATTTATTAAGAATCATAAAGGAATTAATACAATAATAATAAGAATAAATATCTTATCTTATTGTATTAATTCCTTTATCTTATGTTTCAAAAAAAAATGAATTCAATTATTTTCTTTAGATTTTGACTCTAATTCTTATCTTTATTGGATTACAAGAAACTAAATAACTAACTACTTACTCGCGAAAAAAAAAGCATTTAAGAGTCTGCTTTATTTTTCATTTTGAGTCAAAGGGACAAAACCATGGAACTTAAATAACTCAGTAAGAACCTCCTTTAAAAGATTACGTGGTACGATTGAATCAAATAAGCCCTTTTGGAATAAAAATTCAGCCGATTGTGAACCTTCGGGCACTTCCTTATTCAACGTTTGTTCAATTACTCTTTTACCCGCAAATGCAATGTAAGCATTTGGTTCAGCAATAATGATATCCCCCAACATGCCAAAACTAGCTGTCACCCCACCAGTAGTAGGAGATGTAAGTATCGGTACATAGAATAACTTTTGATTTAATTGATAATCATATAAAGCAGAAGATATTTTAGCCATTTGCATTAAGCTCAAACTTCCTTCTTGCATACGTGCTCCTCCGGACGCACATACTAAAATAAGAGGTAAACGTTGATTGGTAGCATATTCGATCAACCGGGTTATTTTCTCACCGACTACGGATCCCATACTTCCCCCCATAAACTGAAAATCCATAATACCAATTGCTAAAGGAATACCGTTTAGTTGACCTGTGCCTGTTTGAACTGCCTCCTTTAATCCTGTCCTTTTTTGATAAGAATCAAGACGATTTTTATAAGGTTCCTCTTCCGAATGAAATTCAATGGGATCCACAGAGACCATGTATTCATCCATAGGATTCCACGTACCTGGATCAATCAAAAGTTCGATTCTATCTGAACTACTCATTTTCAAATGACATCCGCAGTGTTCACAAATATTCATTTTTGATTTAAAAAATTTCTTATAATTTAATCCATAACAATTTTCGCATTCAACCCACAAATGTTTATATTTATATTTTGGCGTCTCCTCCAATTCATTAGAACTTTCTAAATCATTTTGTGTCTCCTCCAAATCATTAGAACTTTCTAAATCATTTGGTGTCTCCTCCAAATCATTAGAACTTTCTAAATCATTTGGTGTCTCCTCCAATTCATTAGAACTTTCTAAATCATTTGGTGTCTCCTCCAATTCATCCAATTCATCATCCCAATCATCCAATTCATCATCCGAATCATCCGAATCATCCCAATCATCCGAATCAGCAGAAACTTGGTACGCTTTTTTACTGATACCATGAATAGTTTTTCTCATAATTGGATATTTTCCATCATAAAAAGGTTCCATCTGCTCAAACTCACCCAATTCCTCACCCGAATCATCATCATCCGAATCAGAATAAAATTCGCACGTACTATTCCTGAAACTTTGAACAGTTTCTAAAAAAATTGGAACATCTCTATAATCAAAAGATTCTGTCTCCTCCAATTCATCCAATTCATCATCCGAATCATCCAATTCATCATCCAATTCATCATCCAAATCATCCGAATCATCCAATTCATTAGAACTTTCTAACAAATTTTGCGTCTCCTCGAAATCATTAGAACTTTCTAAATAACTAGCATTTGGATCATTCGTGCTAGTTATTATACTAGTACTCTTGCTTTCACCACTATCGCTGACCTTACCTAAAATGAAACTATCAATACAGATTTGAGAACGAAGATAACTCTCAATGCAACTTTTTATTTGATTCTTCAAAATGTAATAACTTTCTGGTTCTGGTTCATTTAGAAAAGAATAACCATCGTCAATCTCCAAAATGTAATTTTCAATAGAGAAATCTATGGATATGGAATAATTCTTACTATTCCTAACTAAAAAAGTTTTTTTATCAGATAGTAAATTCCGTATGTTCCTGCCATCCACTAAATAATCAAAATTGCTGTAACTAGAATTAGCACTATTATGCCAACTTTGAATGTTTTTATCCATATTAAATAAAATAGAGTTTTTTCCTCTATTTAGATGAAAATAGAAATATAATAGACGAATAGTCATTCAATGAAACTTCATTTAGTAATTATCAAATTATTTTTTCATATATTATAATATAACTGCTATCTATCTATTATTTGTATTTTATTTTCATTATATTTGTATTTTATTTTCATTAATTGAATTTGGTTTGTTGATTGGGGCGAAGTTACATAAAATATAGGTTGAGCGCCTTGTTCAAGGACATTTAGAATAATGGGGATATTTCAATAGGTTTGATTCTTTATTGGATTATAAAAATCCACTTTCCGAATTAGACTATGGATGGTTTCTTTTTTTCTTATTCTTTTATTCTTTTACTACTCACTTTAGATTAGAGACGAATGAGAAAAAAGGGAGGAGTAATCTTTATTCAGATATACAATACAATTTGTATCCAAATTGGTATATCTCATGAATAAATATGGTCGATCTGATCTGGGACGGAAGGATTCGAACCTCCGAATAACGGGACCAAAACCCGTTGCCTTACCGCTTGGCCACGCCCCATTTTCGATTCGACACTAATAAATTAAATACTATTATTGGTTGTTCGTCAATTCCAAGTCTAAAGTTATTCTATAGAATAATCTGATCTTATTTTATTCATTTTTTTTAGTTTGATTACTCAGTTATTCATTATATGAATATTCATTAATATTAATTAATTTATTTATAAGAAATATGAATTGAATATCCATATTTGAATTCTTTCAATTTCAATTATTATATTATCCATTTTGAAAATTATTTTATATTTTATTATTATATAGAATAGAAAGATATAGAATATAAGTATTAATCTATATATAAATTTCATATATTCTTTCTTTATAATATATATAATTATTTAATATTGAATTCTTAATCTACTTGTATAATCAAATTTAATTATATTAAATTAATTAAATCATAATATATATGATCTAATATCAAAATCTAATATAAAAATAATATAATTAAAATTAAATAATAAAAATAATAATAAAATACAATAAAAAAGCAAAAATACAATTCATTTTTTTAAAGAACAACATTTTTGTTATGCTTAATATCTTTAGCTTGGTCTGTATTTCTATTCACTCTGCCCTTTATTCAAGTAGTTTTTTCTTGGCGAAATTACCAGAAGCTTATGCTTTTTTGAATCCAATTGTAGATATTATGCCAGTAATACCCCTATTCTTTTTTCTCTTAGCTTTTGTTTGGCAAGCTGCTGTAAGTTTTCGATGAGATCTTTAATTTGAATAATGTCCTAAAAAAATTCAGAATTTATTCGAAAACAAAAATCCCAACATTTTAATATTTTATAAGATCAGATAAGTCTTACAGTGTGAATCCTTGATTCCAAATATTGAAATTTTTTGTAATTGTTGGTAATGGTTATATAAAGGTTGGACTCTTACTACAAATAAATTTCCTAATTTTTTTCTTTCCTCGAAATCACTGTATTTCTTAGAAACTTAGTATCAAAGGAAACATAATGTGAAATAGAAGAGAATCTATTCTCTTTCTCTGTCGTTTTTTTTTAATAATCCTGGAGATTTTGTAATGCTTACTCTAAAACTATTTGTTTACACGATAGTGATTTTCTTTGTTTCTCTTTTCATTTTCGGATTCCTATCTAACGATCCAGGACGTAATCCAGGACGTGAAGAATAAGCAAATATTTTTTGTTTTATATATATTTTTTCCTTATTCCTTACTTGTGCTGGATTTAAAAATATTTTTCGTTTTTCTATCTATTTTACATCTTTAACTAGTAAAAACAATTAAAAAAACTAGGAAGGAAAACAAAAAAAAGAAGCTCCATCAGTTCAAAAGAAAAAAATGCCAAATCATCAATCAATGGAAAAGGAAAGAGAGGGATTCGAACCCTCGGTACAAAAATTCGTACAACGGATTAGCAATCCGACGCTTTAGTCCACTCAGCCATCTCTCCCCAATTCAAAAAATTGAATTATTATGTTTATTTTATGTTACATCTGATAAACAAAAAGTAGGACTTGAAAAAAAAAGCCTTCTTTATTTCTTATCTCTATTTTTTCTATTTAATTTTTATTCATTATGATATATAGATATTTTCAAGAACTATTCATTTTTATAGCTTTTATTCTATTTTTAGTTTGTTTTTTATACAAGAAGAGCCCAGCTAGGTACTGGCATGGCTCTTTTTTTTTCCCATGAATCCTGGATAAGAACGATTTATTTGAATGTATTTGAAAAAAAACTTGTAATTAATTTAAGCATGATCAAAGAGAAATAAAAAAGACTTTTTGATCTTATCTCATTTTGGTTCTATATCATAGGAATCCAAAGTCATTTTTTCTTACTCCTTCTTTTGTTTTCGAGTAACGTATTTAAAAAAGGAATGGAACTGTGGATTCTTGCACAATGCATTTTTGTGTTATGAATTAAGTAATTATATAGAGATATATCTGTCAAAATACCTTCAGCAAAAACAAAATCCAAAAATGAGATTTGCCCCCTTTTCTTAATTTCATTAGGGGGCTCTTACGAAATATGCCGGATTCCCTTGTTCGACAAAAGATCCTTTCATATACAATAATGGTATTGTAGCGGGTATAGTTTAGTGGTAAAAGTGCGATTCGTTCTAAGGACCCCCTAATAGTTAAGGGATCCCTTGCGTGATCCATATCACGATCAAAAACTTTATTTCTTAATTAAAGGGTTTTAATCCTTTATACCTCTCAACGAACGATTCGAGGAATAATATACATTATCGTAATTTGTATACAATTTAGAATTGTTTTTCAAATTATGAAACATAAGTTTTTGGAATTGGATCAAGAATCCCAATTTTTTAATATGAGTAAAGGATCCAGGGAGAAAGATATATAAAATTTATTTCGAATCGTAACTAAATCTTCCATTTTTTTATTTGTTTTGTATAAGAGAGATTGAAGCAAAATAGCTAGTAAAGAATGTTTCTAGTTTACTAGAAACATCGACATCCTTTTTTTAGCTCGACGGAATTTTTATTCTTTTCCTAAAGATTCTTTCAAATAGAAATAGAGAACGAAGTAACTAGAAAAAAAAACAGATTGTTTTTATCTTCTATGGGGATCATCTAAAAAGCAAGCTGTTTGAAATGTATTCGTATTCGTATATATATACAGATACAGATAAAAAGAAAGGCTGACATAGATGTTATGGGTCATTTATTTTTCATGTCTTCCATCTCTTAAATTGTTCTGTAAAGGAGCTGAATGAAACAAAAGTTTCACGTTCAGTTTTGAATTAGAGACGTTCAAACAAAATTACGAATGAACGTCGACTATAACCCTTAGCCTTCCAAGCTAACGATGCGGGTTCGATTCCCGCTACCCGCTTATATCCTATAAAATTCTATATTAATTCTATTACTTTTCGTTATTAATATTAAATTAATAATTAATTATTTAGTCTTAATTATTC